TAGTTAAGTCTTAACTTATTTTTTTTATTTTATTAACTTATTTTTTTTATTTTATTAACTTATTTTTTTTATTTTATTAACTTATTTTTTTTATTTTATTTAAGTAGTTAAGTTCTGTTTGTGAGAATGTCAATTTTTTTGTCGTTGAAACGTAGTAATAGGATTATTGTCTTCATAATATCAACCTTTCTCCTATGTTTCTGTGTAGATTAGAAAAATTTAACTTCAATAAAGAAGACAGAATAAAAAAAAAAATAAAATTCTTACGAATATAGCCTTCCAATAATGAACAAGTATGAAAGCATTCACTGATCGAAGATGGTATCAACTCCCCATTGCGTATTGCTACTTATCGGGTATAGAATAGATTTGTTTCTCTTTGTTCCTGCAAACATAACATAATTGTTTCAACAAACTAGAACAAACATTAACCCTTGTTCCGAGATAATCCATTGAACAAAAGGGGTCCATTGCACAGTCATAGTCTTTTCCAATGCAATAAAGTTACATAGTGTCATTTATCTTTGATAAAGGGGTAATTCCATGGGTTTGCCTTGGTATCGTGTTCATACCGTCGTATTGAATGATCCCGGCCGGTTAATTTCTGTCCATATAATGCATACAGCTCTGGTTGCCGGTTGGGCCGGTTCGATGGCTCTATATGAATTAGCAGTTTTTGATCCCTCTGATCCCGTTCTTGATCCAATGTGGAGACAGGGTATGTTTGTTATACCTTTTATGACTCGTTTAGGAATAACCAATTCATGGGGCGGTTGGAGTATTACGGGGGGGACTATAACGGATCCGGGTATTTGGAGTTACGAAGGTGTGGCCGGAGCGCATATTGTGTTTTCTGGCTTGTGCTTTTTGGCAGCCATTTGGCATTGGGTGTATTGGGATCTAGAAATTTTTTGTGATGAACGTACAGGAAAACCTTCTTTGGATTTGCCTAAAATTTTTGGAATTCATTTATTTCTTTCCGGGGTGGCTTGTTTTGGTTTTGGCGCATTTCATGTAACAGGCTTGTATGGTCCCGGAATATGGGTGTCCGATCCTTATGGACTAACAGGAAAAGTACAATCTGTAAGTCCAGCATGGGGCGTAGAAGGCTTTGATCCCTTTTTTCCAGGAGGAATAGCCTCTCATCATATTGCAGCGGGGACATTGGGCATATTGGCAGGTCTATTCCACCTTAGTGTCCGTCCGCCTCAACGTCTATACAAAGGATTACGTATGGGCAATATTGAAACCGTTCTTTCTAGTAGTATCGCCGCCGTCTTTTTTGCAGCTTTTGTTGTTGCTGGAACGATGTGGTATGGTTCAGCAACTACTCCGATTGAATTATTTGGTCCCACTCGTTATCAATGGGATCAGGGATACTTTCAGCAAGAAATATATCGAAGAGTAAGTGCTGGGCTAGCCGAAAATCAAAGTTTATCAGAAGCTTGGTCGAAAATTCCTGAGAAATTGGCTTTTTATGATTACATTGGCAATAATCCGGCAAAAGGAGGATTATTTAGAGCGGGCTCAATGGACAACGGCGATGGAATAGCTGTTGGGTGGTTAGGACACCCTATTTTTAGAGATAAAGAAGGGCGTGAACTCTTTGTACGTCGTATGCCTACCTTTTTTGAAACATTTCCAGTCGTTTTAATAGATGGGGACGGAATTGTTAGAGCTGACGTTCCTTTTAGAAGAGCGGAATCTAAGTATAGCGTTGAACAAGTAGGCGTAACTGTTGAGTTTTATGGCGGCGAACTCAACGGAGTCAGTTATAGCGATCCACCTACTGTGAAAAAATATGCTAGACGTGCTCAATTGGGTGAAATTTTCGAATTAGATCGTGCTACGTTGAAATCTGATGGCGTTTTTCGTAGTAGTCCAAGGGGTTGGTTTACTTTTGGACATGCTTCCTTTGCCCTACTCTTCTTCTTCGGACACATTTGGCATGGGGCTAGAACCCTGTTCAGAGATGTTTTTGCTGGTATTGACCCAGACTTGGATGCTCAAGTAGAATTTGGAGCATTCCAAAAACTTGGAGATCCAACTACAAGAAGACAGGGAGTCTAATACAACATTGCTTTCTTTTTTTTGCCTCTATTTTTTTATAGGATACTAGAAAAATCTTAATTTGAATCACCGCCCCTCCTTTTTTTTACTCTTTTTATCATTATCGGGAAAATAATCCCAAGTAAGCAGGTATGGAAGCTATAATTGTAAACCACAATCGAATCTATGGAAGCATTGGTTTATACATTTCTATTAGTCTCGACTCTCGGGATAATTTTTTTCGCTATCTTTTTTCGGGAACCTCCTAAAGTTCCCACTAAAAAGGTGAAATGATTTTTCATTATCTCAATTGAAGTAATGAGCCTTCTGATATTGGAAGGCTCATTACTTCAACTAGTCTCCGTGTTCCTCGAAGGGATCTCTTAGTTGTTGAGAGGGTTGCCCAAAAGCGGTATATAAAGCGTACCCGGTAAAGCTTACAAGTAAACCAGATATAAAGATGGCGACTAGGGTTGCTATTTCCATTATTATAAAATTTCAAGATCACATACGGATCAATCAATCGTTTATATTATTATAACCGGAATGGTATACAAAGTCAATAGATCTCAATGAATACAATCAGATTTATGGCTACACAAACCGTTGAGGGTAGTTCTAGATCTCGTCCAAAACCTACTACCGTGGGGGCTTTATTGAAACCATTGAATTCGGAATATGGTAAAGTAGCTCCCGGATGGGGAACTACTCCTTTGATGGGAGTTGCAATGGCTTTATTTGCAATATTCCTATGTATTATTTTGGAAATTTACAATTCTTCTGTTTTACTGGATGGAATTTCAATGAATTAAATCCACAAGAAAATGAAATTCAAAAGAACCAGGAACAGGAAGTTCTAGTCTTTCAATAGAATACAAAATTAATTTTTCGGGTCCCGAATTCTATTTCTAACCCCCCTTTTGGTAGTTCAATCGCGGAATTTTTTTCTGTCTGTATTTCCGGAATATGAGTGTGTGACTTGTTATAATTGATCCTATTGATAATACAGAAAATGAGTCTGTCATCTTATCATGATGGAGATGGTTCTACCTCGTCGGATATTCATACTGGTATCTGGAACACGGAATATATAAAATATATCAATCAAGAAATATTTGAACTATGATTCATATTTAATATTCAGACCTCTCGATCGGATTCAAAAAAATTTTCTTTTCAAAGACAGAATTTAGAAGTTATAAATCGAAAGATTTTTCTTCTTTCAAACTCCTGTTTATGCCTATTTTGTTTAATCAACAGACAATTTTTTTTGTATTTTTAGTCATTATACCTATCCTATTGATTGAATAAGCGATGATCCAGTGGTTCTTACTCAAGGAATCTTTGGGCTTAGCTTTGGGGTTTTATTGAATCATCGTGGTTCTAGTATGAATCTGGGGTTTCAATCGATTCTATAGGGTCTTAACAAGAGAAATTCCTATTAATGATAAAAAAAATAGTAAAAGCCACATTACACACAATAAAAAAATAGGGAAAGAGAATATTCAAGAGGCCTGTAGTAACAATCAACATAAAGACGAATGAGCCGACTTGATATTTTGGCATTATCACCACAAAGAAGAACTTTCGGATTTTTATTCCCTCCTATCTTCCGAAAAGAGAAAATCCGGGATTAATAAGTTTCAAACTTTCTATTCTATTATATATCCCTTTCAATCAGTATTTGGGTGTCTGCTTGAGCTGTACGAGATGAAATTCTCATATACAGTTCTTAGAGGGGGAATTCACGTGGTTTACCTATCTCAATAAAGTCTATGATTGGTTCGAAGAACGTCTCGAGATTCAGGCGATTGCAGATGATATAACCAGTAAATATGTTCCTCCTCATGTGAACATATTTTATTGTCTAGGAGGAATTACGCTTACTTGTTTTTTAGTACAAGTAGCTACTGGGTTTGCTATGACTTTTTACTATCGTCCAACTGTTACTGAGGCTTTTGCTTCTGTTCAATATATAATGACTGAAGCTAACTTTGGTTGGTTAATACGATCGGTTCATCGGTGGTCGGCAAGTATGATGGTTCTAATGATGATCCTACATGTATTTCGTGTGTATCTCACCGGTGGGTTTAAAAAACCTCGCGAATTGACTTGGGTTACAGGTGTGATTCTGGCTGTATTGACCGCGTCTTTTGGTGTAACTGGTTATTCCTTACCTCGGGACCAAATTGGTTATTGGGCAGTTAAAATTGTAACAGGCGTACCCGAAGCTATTCCTGTAATAGGATCACCTTTGGTAGAGTTATTACGCGGAAGTGCTAGTGTGGGACAATCCACCCTGACTCGTTTTTATAGTTTACACACTTTTGTCTTGCCTCTTCTTACTGCCGTATTTATGTTAATGCACTTTCTAATGATACGTAAACAAGGTATTTCTGGTCCTTTATAGAATAGGAAAAGGGGTATATCATAGATATTTGTAATCAATCATTTATCACTTGGGGGAAGAAGAATAGTATTTCATTGCTACAAGTATGGATTGTTGAAAAGAATAATCCATGTATTTGGACATTTTCCTTCAACTCCACAATACAATATTGTATTTAGTTATTTAACATAAGATCACTAGTTGGAGGTAATTCTCCGAAAAAAAAAAATGGATTATGGGAGTGTGTGACTTGAACTATTGATTAGGCCGTGCAGGTATATGTCTGTTTCTGCCACATTGAAATTAATAATCGAATGTGTCTTTTGTCCAACCACCGTATAAGTAAGTCCTATACATACAGAGAGAGGATAGGCCGGTTCGTTTGAAGAGAATCTATTCTATGATCAACCCTGGATCATGTCATGCATGAACAGGCTCCGTAAGATCCAGTCGAATGTGTGATTTTGCATAATAGAATATATAATTCGGGTTTTGTTTTATCATTTTTTTTTTATTATTAATAGTTTGAATAGTATTCAAATGCGTTCATTTCCTATGCATC